ATCATCAGTGATATGGAAATAGATCGAGTAATCTCTTTCTTTATCCAAGAAAAGGTATTTTTCATTTGCATGGTTCAATCATTGATCCCGAAAATTTCTACAATAAAATTAGGTAGGTTGCTTGTATAGTCCCTATCCACAATTCTGCTATTTACTGAAATAATTTTACTGGAATATATAGGCGTAGGAGAAATCCTCGTCCGGGTCGAAAGGGTAAGTACGTCTTGAAACGTTTTGCTTATGTAAAATATTCTCAGTCATTCATTGAATGATAAATCACTACAAGTGACGGAGATACACGATTTAAATAACGAAAAATCCAATATTTAAAAATTGTATCTAGAATGACTGGAAAAGTGGAAACAAGACCAGATATAATTTGATCGTTATGAGCAAATCCAAAATCTTTGGAGACATAACCAATCATTAGTTCCCAACCGTGGGGCGAATGGAATCCGATACATAAATCAGTTAATAAAAGAATAGAAAAAGCTTTTATTGTGTCACTTAAGTTATATAGAAATTCTTGCACCCAAGAGTTAAGAATAAGAAGTTCTTTATTACCCAGAATAGAATAACCGCTGAAAATTATGAAACAGATTATATTTGTCGATAAGTGCAAAATCGTATGGATATGATCCTCATTGTGCATCTTGATCAAGTGGATCATTTCTTTGTGGATTCCTATACGAAGTGTTTGTCGATGTGTTTCCGGGTATTCTTTTATCATTTCGTCCAAGAGTAAGAGTTCTTCTAATTCTATTAATTTTTCTAGAATACGATTTTCTTGCATATCAGTCAAAAAAGTTTCAGATTGCCTAGTATTCCACCAATTACTAACCCAAGATTCAAGACCTTTATTAAATAAGAGGGAGATCCACCAGGGAAAAAAGACTATAGATGTAAGATATAAAAGAGGAAGAAATGATTTCTTTTTTGCCATTTTTTCATCTGTGAATTTGAATTGTTAATGAACCCGCCGCATTCGACGAATCTCGGCGATCTAATCTTTTTCTATCAACCCTAAGTTCTATTACAAGGCGGCGAAGCTATTTTATTTGTATTATTTGTAATTCGGCGGTTAGTCCTTGAATCTAGAAAGAATACAGAAATAGAATAAGAGCCCACTTCGAATGAAGAAATCATTAAAAAAATCTTGTTTCCAGATACCTCAATTGATCAAATTCGAAGCTTTTTCGATGAATCCCAGAAAGAACCACGTCAAGTAATGAATATTATTCGGATTTCGAGCCAAAGGAATACCCTTTCGAGCAAAATATAAAATATTTCATTTCGAAAAAAAAAGCCATTTCGTCGGTTACCCGCAGTCATAATCCAGGAAAAGTGGAAAGAGATTTATGAAGAATATTGTTTTGATCAAAAATGAGTGGAAAAACAATACAGAAATGTTCTCGTTAAAAGAATTTATTCTTCAGTTCAAGTAAATTTCAAAAAACTTCAATTGGTACGCGCAAGAAATAGGCCAATTCGGCAGCTTTTTGTTCAATTTCTCGCGGAGTCAAATTATCATCACTACGCGTCAAGGGAATGGCCCCCTGCCCTTTGATTTCCATATAAAGGACACGGCGAGCATAAATACCCTCTTTAACTTCTATTCTGATGGATTGAATATCTTTCATACGGAATCGTAGGAAGATACGACGATTTTTTCCAGGGAATCCCCAACGAAAAATACACACTATTCCTTCTTTTCTATCGAATCGATCATAGCCGCTACCCACATTCCAAGAAATTGTGCACCACAAATAAGAACTAATAAAGAGACCCGCGATTCCGTAGAAAGACATCACGATCCCCTGCGGAAAAAAATGGATTTGCTGAGACGAAACTAAAGATATCAAATTCTTACCGAGATAACTGGAAGTTCCAACCAATACGAATCCTAATGAACCTAAAAAAAGGATAAAGGCCCAGCAGAAATTACTTATTTTTCGAGACCCCACTATAAGTTCTAGCCATATATGTTCTGATCGCCAACTCATACTAGATCCAGTTGCATTTTATTGGAATTTAGAAAATAGTCCAAACGGATTTGACTTTGCTTTTTTTGTTTCCGAAGTAACTCTCATCAACTAGCGCCATTCTGATGTAACCCTTGCGAAGTAATTCATCGAATCGGTTAGGGCTAAAATAATAACATCCAATTTCTATTTTCTATGATCTCCTATAAGATATATCTACATATAGATAGATTGACTTTACATTTCAGCTATCCGCCCCGATTCCGATGAAAATAGCCAGAACTCATTTAGCCATACAAAAGAGCTCCTCCGTTTCTGTTCGGAAGAAGCCGGATGTTATACCATATTATATTAAATAGATATCCGTATTATCTATATCGAAGTCTTAATTGAAAAGAATAGATCAGATTGGGACCCATTGGATCTAACCAATCTTGTTGTTTTCAACATGAAGAGATAAAGAAGCCATTGCAATTGCCGGAAATACCAGGCCCACTAAAGGCACAAAAATAGAGGGGAAGTCTGTCATAGAATGGGGTACCTCCATGGAATATTTGTACCTGTTATTGTTATAAAGATATCTTATAATAATTATAATTCGTATATAATTATACTAAGTATATCTAAGTGAGTATATATAATAAATAAGTGCAAGGAGTGTATAATTAAATAAATGAGACTTATTCATCTTCATCTTTCTACATGAAATAAAAAAGTATATCTATGAGAATCCATTCTTGTCGTAAAATTGGAATTCTCATTTTTATTTCCGTTTTGATTTTATATTTCTTACAAACAAATTCCCGAAAGATTCATTAGGATTTGATCCAACAACGGGGATTCTTAGTCAAAATAAAGATTTCTGGGGAGATATAGTCGAAAGATACTCTTTATTTTCTATACAAGAAGGAAAAAGAAAATTCAATTTATTTGCCTAATTGGAATTGCGCATCGCATAAGGATGAATTTTCTTTTATCTTGTTCATAGGGGGTTCCTGATTAGTAATCAGGAATATCGAGATAAAAGAAATTGTCCGCATGATTCTTTCTACAATTTACAAATTACAAATACAATTGAATCTTATTTCACCAAAGAAAAAATACATTCTTCGGATTTTTACTTTGAGTCAGATAAACTAACTATTTATTCACTACAAATAAACTAATTTCACTTAGGGCTCTCCTTAATGAATATTAATTAATTGAATTTGAATTCAAAGGAAAAAAAGCGTGAAACTTCAATAACTCACTCAAAACACCCTTTAAAGGATTACGTGGTACAATTGGATCGAATAAGCCCTTATGGAATAAATATTCAGCCCCTTGTGAACCTTCAGGAACTGTCTTATTCAATGTTTGTTCAATTACTCTTTTACCTGCGAATGCGATGTAGGCATTAGGTTCTGCAATAATGATATCCCCCAACATACCAAAGCTGGCCGTCACACCACCAGTAGTAGGGGATGTAAGGATAGATACATAGAATAACTTTTTATTCGATTGATAATCATATAAAGCAGAAGAAATTTTAGCCATTTGAATCAAGCTCAAACTTCCTTCTTGCATACGTGCCCCCCCAGAAGCACACACTAGAATAAGAGGTAAAAATTGATTGGTAGCATACTCGATCAAACGTGTGATTTTCTCGCCGACTACGGATCCCATACTACCCCCCATAAACTGAAAATCCATAACTCCAACTGCTATGGGAATACCATTTAGTCGACCTGTGCCTGTTTGAACAGCTTCGGGTAATCCTGTCTTTCTTTGATAAGAATCAATACGATCTTTATAAGGGTCTTCCTCCGAATGAAATTCAATAGGATCTAGAGAAACCATGTCTTCATCCATAGGATCCCAAGTGCCTGGATCAATCAAAAGGTCGATTCGATCTGAACTAGTCATTTTCAAATGATATCCACATTGTTCACAAATATTCATTTTGGACTTAAAAAATTTCTTATAATTTAATCCATAACAATGTTCGCATTGAACCCACAAATGCCTATATTTTTGACTCAAATCGGGATCGGAATTATTAGAATTTTCTGTTATATTGAAATCAATAGTATTCTCGAGAGTTCTTATATTGGAGCTACCCCCCTCATTACTATTTGCACTTTCATCACTTTCACCGCAAATGTAACTATAAATGTAACTCTCGCTGGAATTGTCACTACCCCTTAAAACGGGCCCCTCAATACAGATTTCAGAACGAAGATAAGAGTCAATGCAACTATTAATGTGAGTATTCCAAGTATATTTAGTATCATACATGTACCAATCATAGTGAGGATCGTCATTCTTAGAGCCACTCTTCAGATAACTAGAATTCCAATAACGAAAAAAAGAACTTTCTATTTCACTCAGGAAATAAGGATCATTGTCAATCTCAAAAATGTGATTTTGAATATCAAAATGGACGGAATAAAGATCCTTATTACTATCTCTAACTAAAAACGTGTCATCAGAGATCAAATTCCGAATGTCCCTGACATCCACTAAAGGATCAACATTACTATAACTAGAACTATCACTCCAACTATGAATCTTTTTATCTGTATCATTTATAACCGGACCTTTACTTACACCGGTATTTTCAATAGGACGAACAAGCCTATCGATTGATGTACTTAGACCACGCCTGTATTCTAATTTCCCTTTAGACAACATCGAATTGAACCACCATTTTTCCATAGAGTCCTCTTGTCCCTATTTCCATGAAAATACAAGAGATGAATAGTCATTCGATGAAAAATCATTTGAATATTTCATTTCATATCAGAATAAGCATATGGATCTAATCACAAGCACGAGGATTATTAACTAATAAAATGAGGAGTGAGAAAAATATGATTCTCTTTTTTTTGGTTTGTGAGAACCCGGAGTCTTACTGCCCTATAACTATATATGATATGAGAGTTATGATCTAATATTATTATTAGTTTCATATTATATCTATTTATTTTATTCATAATATGAAATAAATATTTTATATAGTTTTCAAATTAGAAATCT